TTAAAAATAAGCTAAAATAAGCTTTTGGGTTCATACCCCAAATATAAAGGAAATCCTTTTTTTTAAAAATAAAGTGCCTGATTAAAGGATTATTCTGATAGAATAAATTAAGTAAATTATTATATTACCTTTATTAATATTTTTTTTTTATATTTTATAGAATTAAACTATATCCAACAATATCAAAAATTATTGTGCATCTTACACTAAAATATAATTTCTATAATAATGATCTTAAATTCATAATAATTTTTTTTTTATTTTAAATTTTTTCAAGAAATTCTTCAAAAATATTTTTTTTTTTTATTTTAATTAATAGAACTTTAATTGCAATCTCATCTAATTCTTGATTTGGATGTTGAATCGGATTAGAAATTAACTTACTTAGATTTATTCCCTTAATTTCTAACTCAAATAATTTATTAGCTACTGAAGCCTCATTAAAATATTTTTTAACACAATCAATTGCATCTATTAATTTTTTATTTTCTATTTTATTAAAAATAATTTTATTAAAAAATTTTGAAATAGTTTTTTTTCTTTCTATTATAATTAACTCTTCCATATTAATAAAAATAGGATCTGCCCCTTTTCATTTTTGATTTCCTAATATTGTTGAAGGATTAACTTGAATTAATAATTTTATTTTAATAACATGACAAAAAATTACCCCCATAATTATTTTATCATATTATTTTAATAAAAATTTTATTTTATTTATCATTATTATAAATGTAATTATTGGTGCTTTAGGAGGTTTAAACCAAACTTCACTACGAAAACTAATAGCTTTTTCGTCTATTAACAATTTAGGTTGAATATTATCTGCAATTATAATTACAGAAAATTTATGATTATTTTATTTATTAATATATACTTTCATAATTAGAATTATATTTTTTCTTTTTTATATTTTAAATATATTTTATATTAATCAATTATTTATTAATAATTTAACTCCACTTATTAAAATTAACTTATTAATTAATTTTTTATCATTAGGAGGTTTACCCCCTTTTATTGGATTTTTCCCAAAATGAATTATTATTAACTTCTTAACTATAAATAAAATATATTTTAAATTTAAAATTATAATTATAATTAGATTAATCGTATTATTTTATTATATTCGAATTATCTATTCAATTTTTATAATAAATTACCTTAAAATTAAATGATTAAAAATATTTATTAAAAATAATAATTTTTCATTAATTAATATTTTTTCTTTTTTTTCTTTTTTTGGAATAATTATTAGAACCTTATTTTTTATATAAAATTAATATAATAATAATAAGGTTTTAAGTTAAAAAAGCTAATAATCTTCAAAATTATTTATAAAGAAATTAATTCTTTAAGCCTTAGTATATAATTACTCCTTAAAATTTGCAATTTCATATCATTTTTGACTATAAAGCTTAAATAATAAAAGAGAATATATCTCGTTAATAAATTTACAATTTATCGCTTATAACTCAGCCATTTTATTTTTTTTTTTAGCGAAAATGACTTTATTCAACAAATCATAAAGATATTGGAACATTATATTTTATTTTTGGAATTTGAGCAGGAATAGTTGGAACATCTTTAAGATTGTTAATTCGAGCAGAATTAGGAAACCCTGGATCTTTAATTGGAGATGATCAAATTTATAATACTATTGTAACAGCTCATGCTTTTATTATAATTTTTTTCATAGTTATACCAATTATAATTGGAGGATTTGGAAATTGATTAGTCCCATTAATATTAGGAGCTCCTGATATAGCTTTCCCACGAATAAATAATATAAGTTTTTGACTTTTACCCCCATCATTAACTTTATTAATTTCAAGAAGAATTGTAGAAAATGGAGCAGGAACTGGATGAACAGTTTATCCCCCCCTTTCCTCTAATATTGCTCATGGTGGAAGATCAGTTGATTTAGCTATTTTTTCTCTTCATTTAGCAGGAATTTCTTCAATTTTAGGAGCAATTAATTTTATTACTACAATCATTAACATACGATTAAATAATTTATCATTTGATCAAATACCTTTATTCGTATGAGCAGTAGGAATTACAGCTTTTCTATTACTTCTTTCTCTTCCTGTTTTAGCTGGAGCTATTACCATACTTTTAACAGACCGAAATTTAAATACATCATTTTTCGACCCAGCAGGTGGGGGAGATCCAATTCTCTATCAACATTTATTCTGATTTTTTGGTCATCCAGAAGTTTATATTTTAATTTTACCAGGATTTGGAATAATTTCTCATATCATTTCTCAAGAAAGAGGAAAAAAAGAAACTTTTGGTTGTTTGGGGATAATTTATGCTATATTAGCTATTGGTTTACTAGGATTCATTGTTTGAGCTCATCATATATTTACAGTAGGTATAGATATTGATACACGAGCTTATTTTACATCAGCAACTATAATTATTGCTGTACCTACAGGAATTAAAATTTTTAGTTGATTAGCAACCTTTCACGGAACTCAAATCAATTATTCACCTTCAATTTTATGAAGATTAGGATTTGTATTTTTATTTACTGTTGGAGGATTAACAGGTGTAATTTTATCAAATTCATCAATTGATATTACTTTACATGATACATATTATGTTGTAGCTCACTTTCATTATGTTCTTTCAATAGGAGCAGTATTTGCTATTATAGGAGGATTTATTCACTGATACCCACTATTTACAGGACTTTCAATAAACCCATTTTTATTAAAAATCCAATTTTTTGTAATATTTATCGGTGTTAATTTAACTTTTTTTCCACAACACTTTCTGGGATTAGCAGGAATGCCTCGTCGTTATTCTGATTATCCTGATTCATATATTTCTTGAAATATTATTTCTTCTTTAGGTTCATATATTTCACTATTAGCAGTTATATTTATATTAATTATTATTTGAGAATCAATAATTAACCAACGAATTGCTTTATTTTCATTAAATATACCTTCATCTATTGAATGATATCAAAATATACCTCCAGCTGAACATTCATATAATGAACTACCAATTTTAAGAAACAATTTCTAATATGGCAGAAATATGTAATGGATTTAAACCCCATTTATAAAGGTTTATCCTTTTTTTAGAAATGGCTACATGATCTAATTTAAACTTACAAAATGGAGCATCTCCTTTAATAGAACAAATTATTTTCTTTCATGATCATACTCTTATTATTCTTATTATAATTACAATCTTAGTGGGATATTTAATAATAAGACTTCTATTTAATAAATATATTAATCGTTATCTATTAGAAGGACAAATAATTGAAATTATTTGAACAATTTTACCAGCTATTACTCTTATTTTTATTGCCTTACCATCTCTTCGACTATGATACTTATTAGATGAACTTAATTCACCTTTAATTACATTAAAATCTATTGGGCATCAATGATATTGAAGTTATGAATATTCTGATTTTAACAATATTGAATTTGATTCATACATAATCCCATCAAATGAAATAAATAAAAACAATTTTCGTTTATTAGATGTAGATAACCGAATTGTTCTACCTATAAATAATCAAATTCGTATTATAGTTACAGCAACAGATGTAATTCATTCATGAACTATTCCTTCATTAGGTGTTAAAGTAGATGCTAACCCTGGTCGATTAAATCAAACTAACTTTTTTATCAATCGACCAGGAATTTTTTATGGGCAATGTTCAGAAATTTGTGGTGCTAATCATAGATTTATACCTATTGTAATTGAAAGAATTTCAATTAAAAATTTTATTAATTGAATTAACAATTTTTATTCATTAGATGACTGAAAGCAAGTATTGGTCTCTTAAACCATTTTATAGTAAATTAGCAATTACTTCTAATGAAAGAATTAGTTAATTTATAACATAAATATGTCAAATTTAAATTATTACTTAAGTAATATTCTTTTATACCTCAAATAATACCTATTAATTGACTAATATCTTTTTTTTTTTTTTTATTAATTTATTTAATTTTTAATATCTTAAATTATTATATTTTTAATAATTTAAATAATAAAAACAATAAAAAAACTATCAATAAAAATAAAAACTTAAACTGAAAATGATAAGAAATTTATTTTCAATTTTTGACCCCTCTACTAATTTAATAAATATATCATTAAATTGAATTAGAACAATATTAGGAATTTTATTTATCCCATATTCATTTTGATTAATTCCTAATCGACATTATTATTTTTGAAATTTTATTTTACAAAAACTTCATAATGAATTTAAAACTTTATTAAAAAACAATTATTTTCAAGGATCAACATTTATTTTTATTTCAATATTTTCTTTTATTTTATTTAATAATTTTTTAGGATTATTTCCTTATATTTTTACAAGAACAAGACATTTAACTTTATCACTTTCCATTTCCTTGCCTTTATGAATAAGATTTATAATTTATGGTTGAATTAATAATTCTCAACATATATTTATTCACATAATCCCTCAAGGAACTCCCCCTATCCTTATACCTTTTATAGTGTTAATTGAAACAATCAGAAACATTATTCGACCAGGAACTTTAGCTGTTCGACTAACAGCTAATATAATTGCTGGTCATTTATTAATAACCTTACTTAGAGGAACAGGTCCTAATATAAATCATTATATAATTATAATATTAATTTTAATTCAAGTTTTATTATTAATTTTAGAATCTGCAGTTGCCATTATTCAATCTTATGTAATTGCTATTTTAAGAACCCTTTACTCTAGAGAAGTTAATTAACTTAATGAAAATAAATAACTACAACCATCCATTTCACTTAGTAGATTACAGTCCTTGACCTTTAACAGGAGCAATTGGAGTATTAACTTTAGTAACTGGCATAGTTAAATGATTTCATAACTTTAATATAAATTTATTAATTTTAGGTTATATAATCATTATTTTAACTATATATCAATGATGACGAGATGTTTGTCGAGAAGGAACTCTTCAAGGTAAACATACTATTTTAGTTGTCAAAGGACTTCGATGAGGAATAATTTTATTTATTGTTTCAGAAATTTTCTTTTTTCTTTCCTTTTTTTGAGCTTTTTTTCATAGAAGTTTATCCCCTAATATTGAAATTGGAGCTATATGACCTCCTACAAGAATTATCCCCTTTAATCCTTTTCAAATTCCCCTACTTAACACAATTATTTTAATTAGATCAGGAGTAAGAGTAACATGAGCTCATCACGCTTTAATAGAAAATAATAATTCTCAAACTACTCAAGGTTTATTTATTACCATTATATTAGGTATTTACTTTACTATTTTACAAGCATATGAATATTTTGAAGCTCCATTCACTATTGCAGATAGAATTTATGGATCAACTTTTTTCATAGCTACAGGATTCCACGGACTTCATGTTATTATTGGAACTATATTTCTTTTAGTATGTTTAATTCGACATTTAAATAATCATTTTTCAAAAACCCACCATTTTGGATTTGAAGCAGCAGCATGATATTGACATTTTGTAGATGTAGTTTGATTATTTCTTTATATTTCTATTTACTGATGAGGAAATTAATTATTAATTATTTATATAATATATTTAGTATATTTGACTTCCAATCAAAAAGTTTAAAAATTTTAATATAAATAATTATTACAATATTAAACATTTTCATTTTAATTATAATAATCTCTAATATTATAATAATATTATCAATTATCTTATCAAAAAAATCTTTTTCTGATCGAGAAAAATCTTCCCCATTTGAATGTGGATTTGATCCTAAATCTTCCGCTCGAATCCCATTTTCTCTTCATTTTTTCTTAATTACAATTATTTTTTTAATTTTTGATGTAGAAATCGCATTAATTTTACCTATTATTCCACTATTTAAAATAGTAAATTTTATTTTATGAACAAAAATCATTTTTTTTTTCATTATTATTTTAATTGTCGGATTATATCATGAATGAAATCAAAATATATTAAATTGAACAAACTAAAGGATTATAGTTTAAAAATAAAACATTTGATTTGCATTCAAAAAATATTAAAATTTAATTTATCTTAAATATTTAAATAAGAAGCAAATATGCATTTAATTTCGACTTAAAAGAATGAGTTAACCAATTACTCCTTATTTAATTAATTAATTGAAACCAAATAAGAGGTATATCACTGTTAATGATAAAATTGAATTTTTAATTCCAATTAAAAAAAAAATAGAAATATAAAGATTAAAAATAAGCTGCTAACTTAATTTTTAGTGGTTAAATTCCATTAATATTTCTTTCTTTTTTTTTATTTATATTATTTATATAGTTTAATAAAAACTTTACATTTTCATTGTAAAAATAAAATAAATACTTTTTTATAAATATTTAAAGATAAAAATTATCTCCATAATATCTTCAATATTATACTCTCATATATAAGCTATTTAAATTAATTATAATAATAATAATAATATTAACAATAATATTATTCATAAAATAAATCTAAATAAATAAATTTTTAAATTATTTATTTCAAATAAACTATAAAAAATAGAATAATTTTTAATAATTTTCATTATACCTCAACCTCTATAAACTTCTCTTCAACCTATATCTACAACCTTTAATAAAGTTTGACTAAAATTAAGAAAATAATATCTTACTCCATAAGTAGATAAATTAGGTATAAACCACATCAAACTTAAAAAATTTCTCAAATTATAAGTAATAATAAACTTATTAATTGAATAAATTCCCATATTTCTAACTAAATAACCTAACACCCCACCCAATAAACTAATATAAATAACTATTATTTTCAAATTAAAAGGTAAATAAATTATATAAGGATAAGAAAAAATTACTCATCTTAAAAATCTCCCTCTCACTACTCTTATAAACAATAAAATAAATATTCTTTTTAATATAATATAATCTTCATCATATAAATTGTAAATTCTAATTAAATTAAAATCATTTACTATTAAATATATAGTTAAACGAACTGTATAAAATATAGTCAAACCAGTTGAAATATAATATAAAAAAAAAATTAATAAATTTAAATTACTAAATGAAACTAACTCTAAAATTAAGTCCTTAGAATAAAACCCAGCTAAAAAAGGAATCCCACACAAAGCTATATTAGAAATATTTATACAAAGAGATGTTAAAGGAACATACAATCTAATACCCCCTATAAATCGAATATCTTGAATATCATTTATTAAATGAATAATTACCCCAGCACATATAAATAATAATGCTTTAAATATAGCATGAGTTAATAAATGAAAAAAAGCTAAATTAGGTAAACCTATTCTTAAAATTCTTATTATCAAACCTAATTGTCTTAAAGTAGATAAAGCAATAATTTTTTTTAGATCAAACTCATAATTAGCTCTAATCCCAGCTATAAATATTGTTAAACCAGATAATAATAATAAACTTTTTAAAAAAAAAGTATCAACTAATAAATAATTAAACCGAATTAATAAATAAACCCCAGCAGTAACTAATGTAGAAGAATGAACTAATGCAGAAACAGGAGTAGGAGCTGCTATAGCAGCGGGTAATCAAGATCTAAATGGAATTTGAGCTCTTTTAGTTATAGCAGCTAAAATAATTATTCTTCTAATTAATTTTATTTCTCAATCATTCTTCATAAATTCCAAATAAAAAATATAATTTCAACTCCCATAATTTAACATCCAAGAAATAACTATTAAAATTAACACATCACCAATTCGATTTGATAAAGCAGTTAATATACCAGCATTATAAGACTTTAAATTTTGATAATAAATAACTAATAAATAAGAAACTAAACCCAATCCATCTCACCCTAATAAAATACTAATAATATTAGGTCTAATAATTAATAATATTATAGAACTGACAAATAATAAAACTAAAATAATAAATCGTCTTAAATTTAATTCAGAAGATATATATCTTTTTCTATAATAAATAACAACTGAAGAAATTAAAAAAACAAATATTATAAATAATAAAGATATTCAATCCAATAAAATAGATATAACAACTATATTTGAATTTAGAGAAATAATCTCCCACTCTAAAAAAACTACTATATTATTATAATAAAATATATTATTATTAAAAAAATTAACTATTATTATTAAAATAAATAAAAAAAAAAAAGAAATATAACAAATAGAATATTTTATATTATTTATAATTTAAAATTGAATATTATTCATATTTTTGACACCACAAATCAACATTTTAATTAAATTATTTAAATAAAATCAAATTATACTATAATCAATTTTTATAATTATAAAATTTAAAGGTAACCAATGTAATATTAATATCAAATATTCTCGACAAACACCAGTATAATAACTATAAATTCCTGAATAGTATTTACCATGTTGGACAAAAGAATATAAATATAATCTATAGCCTGCTCTAAAAAAAGAAATCATTATTAATATAATTATTGATAATCAAGATCAACTTATTAAACAATTAATTAATCTAATTTCACCTATTAAATTTAAACTAGGAGGAGCTGCTATATTAGAAGATATTAATAAAAACCATCACAATCTTATAGAAGGTATAAAATTTATTATTCCTTTATTAATATATAAACTTCGTCTATGTAAACGTTCATATCTAATATTAGCTAAACAAAATATACCAGAAGAACATAATCCATGCCCAATTATTATAATATAAGAACCTACAAATCCTCAATAATTTATAATTATAATACCTCTAATAACTAATCTTATATGAGCTACAGAAGAGTAAGCAATTAAAGATTTAATATCAACTTGAGAAAAACACTTCAATCTAATGTAAAAACCACCAATTAAACTAATAACAATTCTAATATAATTAAACTTTAAATTTACCTCTTGTAAAAAAATTATTAAACGGAACAACCCATAACCCCCTAATTTTAATATAATACCAGCTAAAATTATTGAACCTGAAACAGGAGCTTCAACATGAGCTTTAGGTAATCACAAATGAACAAAATATATAGGTATTTTTACTAAAAAAGCTATAATTATACAAAAATATAATATAAATATATTTATATTTAAAAATTTTAAAAAATAAATTATTATTCTATATATCTCTCTATATATAAATATAATTCCTATTAATAAAGGTAAAGAAACAAATAAAGTATAAAATAATAAATATATACCAGCTTTAATACGTTCAGGTTGATACCCTCAACCAACAATCAATATTAAAGTAGGAATTAAACTTCCTTCAAAATATAAATAAAATATAAATATATTTATAGATCTAAAAGTTAAATATAATATAATTAACAAAAAAATAACATTAAATAAAAAAAAATTTGTATAAAAATTTATTTTAAATAAATTTTCTCTAGCTATAATTATTAAAATAGAAATTCAAACTCTCAGTAAAATCAAACCATAAGTCACAATATCACAAGATAGTATATATCTTAAATTACAAAATAAACCAAAATCTATTATTAAATTTATAAACAAAAACATTATTATAAATAATATTATTTGAACCAATCAAAATATATTTTTTATAAAACAAAATGGAATTATAAATATTATTATTATCAAAAACTTTATCATTTATAAAATATTATATCTTTGAAAATAATCATTTCCATGAGTACGAATTATAGAAACTAAGATAGATAAACCTAATGCTCCCTCACAAACAGAAAATACTAAAAAAACTATTAATATAAATATATCAAACTCAATATAACTTAAATAAATTAATAAAAAAAAAAAAAGACTTAAAACAATAAACTCTAATCTTAATAAAACAATTAACAAATGTTTATGTTTTAAAACAAAAATTAAATTACCAATAATAAATATTATAATAAAAATAAATCATATATAAATTATCATTTTAAGTTTTTATAGTTTAAATAAAACATTGGTCTTGTAAACCAAAATTAAGAATTTTACTTTAAAAACTTCAAAGAAAAAGAATTTCTTTATCAATAATCTCCAAAATTATTATTTTAATTAAACTATTCTTTGATTTGAAATTACAAAAATATTATTATCTTTTATTATTATTTTTATTTCATTTTTTATATTATTTTTAAATAACCCTCTTTCTATAGGATTAATAATTTTAATACAAACTTTAATAACTTGTTTAATCTCTGGTATAGTTATTAAAACATATTGATTTTCATATGTTTTATTTTTAATTTTTTTAGGAGGATTATTAGTTTTATTTATTTATGTATCAAGAATTGCCTCAAATGAACTTTTCAAACCTTCATTTAATTTAAAAATTATTTTTATAATATCTTTATTTACTATAATTATTTTACAATTCATTTATATAAATAATTTATATTGATTAAATTTTTCTTTTAACTCTGATATAAATAATTTATTTTTATTTGATATATTTATTAATAATGAAAATAAAATTAACTTATCTAAATTATACAATAATCAAACCTTTATAATTATATTAATATTAATTATCTATTTATTTATTACTTTAATTGCTGTAGTAAAAATCACTAATATTTTTTATGGTCCTTTACGATCAAAAATTTAAATAACATCAAATGATAAATAAAAATTTTTCTTTACTACGAAAAACCCACCCAATTATTAAAATTTTAAATGGATCTTTAATTGATTTACCATCCCCATCCAATATTTCATATTGATGAAATTTTGGATCATTATTAGCTTTTTGTTTAATTATTCAAATTTTAACAGGATTATTTTTAACAATGTATTATACAGCTAATATTGAATTAGCATTTTACAGAGTAAATTATATTTGTCGAAATGTTAATTATGGTTGATTAATTCGAACCTTACACGCTAATGGAGCTTCTTTTTTTTTTATATGTATTTATTTACATATTGGACGAGGTATTTATTATGAATCATTTAATTTAAAACATACATGAATAATTGGAGTAATTATCTTATTTTTACTAATAGCAACAGCATTTATAGGATATGTATTACCTTGAGGTCAAATATCTTTTTGAGGAGCTACTGTTATTACCAATCTTTTATCAGCTATCCCTTATTTAGGATCAATATTAGTAAATTGAATTTGAGGAGGATTTGCTGTTGATAACGCAACATTAACCCGATTTTATACATTTCATTTTTTATTACCATTTATTATTTTAATAATAACAATAATTCATTTATTATTTTTACACCAAACAGGTTCTAACAATCCATTAGGGTTAAATAGAAATTATGATAAAATTCCATTCCATCCATTTTTTACTTATAAAGATTTAATTGGAGCAATTATTATATTATCTATATTAATTTTATTAACATTAACTAACCCTTATTTACTTGGAGATCCAGACAATTTTATCCCTGCTAACCCACTTGTTACACCTGTACATATTCAACCTGAATGATATTTTTTATTTGCATATGCTATTTTACGATCTATTCCTAATAAATTAGGAGGAGTTATTGCTTTAATTATATCAATTTTAATTTTAATTATCTTACCATTTACTTTCAATAAAAAAATTCAAGGAATTCAATTTTACCCAATTAATCAAATTTTATTTTGATCATTAATAACAATAATTATTCTTTTAACTTGAATTGGAGCCCGACCTGTTGAAACCCCTTATATTTTTACAGGACAATTATTAACATTTTTTTACTTTTCTTACTTTATTATTAACCCTTTAATAAATAAATATTGAGATAATTTAATCTTTAACTAAAATTTTTATATTATAACAATTAATGAGCTTGTCTAAAGCATTTGTTTTGAAAACTTAAGAAAGAATTATATTATTCTATTAATTTTTATTTTTATCTTATACTAAAATTAATTGATTAATTATGCTAAATAAATTTTTAACCCTAAAAAAAATAATAAAAAATTTAAAGAAATTGGTAAATAACTTTTTCAAGCTAAATACATTAACTTATCATAACGATAACGAGGTAAAGTACCCCGCACTCAAATAAATAAAAACGAAATAAATAATAATTTTATATAAAATATAATATTTAATATATAACCTCCTATATAAATTAAAACAAATAATAAACTTATAAATAAAATTCTAGAATATTCAGCTAAAAAAATTAAAGCAAATCCTCCACTTCTATATTCAACATTAAACCCTGAAACTAATTCTCTTTCACCTTCAGCAAAATCAAAAGGAGTTCGATTAGTTTCAGCCAATATTGAACTAATTCAACACAAACCTAAAGGAAATATCAAAAATATAAATCAAATTAATTTTTGATAATATTCATATATTAACAAATTATAATCTATAATTAAAATAACACTAGACAATAAAATTATAAATAATCTAACTTCATATGAAATCGTTTGAGCAACAGCTCGTAAACCTCCTAATAAAGCATAATTAGAATTAGATGATCAACCAGCAATTATTACCGTATAAACCCCTAATCTTATACAACATAAAATAAATAATAAACCCAAATTAAATCTTAATAAATTAAAATAATAAGGAATTACAGACCAAACCATTAATGATAAAATAAATCCAAAAACTGGAGAAAAATAATACATAATATAATTTGAAAAATTAGGATAAGTTTGTTCTTTAGTAAATAATTTAATAACATCAGAAAAAGGCTGTAAAATTCCTAAAATACCTAATTTATTAGGCCCTTTACGAATTTGAATATAGCCTAAAACCTTACGCTCTAATAAAGTTAAAAAAGCAATTCCAATTAAAACTCCAATAATTAAAATCAATAAACCAATAAAAACTATATAAATATCATAAAATAACATTTACTATATATATAATTTAATTATATATTTATGACTTCTAAAATCATTACATTTTTCTGCCAAAATAGTTTTTAATTTGTTATTTATTTATTTATATATATATATATATATATATATATTATTTAATAAAATTCAAAAATAAAAATTTAATTTAAATATTTGATCCTTTCGTACTAAAATATTATCTTATTAAAAGATAGAAACCAACCTGGCTTACACCGGTCTGAACTCAGATCATGTAAGATTTTAATGATCGAACAGATCAAAAATTTAAACTTTTGCATTTAATTTTTATCTTAATCCAACATCGAGGTCGCAAACTTAAATTTTTATATGAACTAAAAAAATAAATTACGCTGTTATCCCTAAGGTAACTTTTTCTTATAATCAATAAAATTGGATCATTTAATCACTTATATATGTTTTCTTTTTAAAAAAAAGTTATTTATATTTTTCTATCACCCCAATAAAATTTATTATTAAATTAAAAATTTTAAATTTATAAATAAATATAAATTAATAATAAATAAAGCTCTATAGGGTCTTCTCGTCTTTTTAATTTATTTAAACTTTTTAATTTAAAAATTAAATTTTATTATTTATTTCAGAGACAGATTATACTTCATCCAATCCTTCATACAAGTCATCAATTAAATGACTAATGATTATGCTACCTTTGTACAGTCAATATACTGCAGCCCTTTAATAAATCAGTGGGCAGATCAGACTTTATATTAAATTCAAAAAGACATGTTTTTGATAAACAAGTGAGTATATAATTTTGCCGAATTCCTTTAAAATACTTAATTATTAAAATTATAAATTAAATAATATATTTATAATATACTAATTTTATCATTATAACTAATTTTATTTAATTAAAAATTATTTTTTTATAAAAAAAAAATAAATTAAAATTAAATCTTATTTTATTTAAAATTATTTATAATAAACTATAATTTGTTAACAATATAAATTATATAATTTTTAAACAATAAATAATTCATAAATTATATTAAATTTGTTAAAAAGCTTATCCCTTAAAACATAAAATTTATTTAATATTAATTAATTATTAATCAATTAATTTAATATTTATATATATATATATATATATATATATATATTATAAATAAATTTAAAATTAAATTTTTTTCTAAAAAAACTAGATATCTTTAAAAACGATTAACATTTCATTTCAAATTAATTATTAAAAATATTTATGCTACAATAACTTTTTTAATTAATTATCTCTTTTAAATTCGAGAAATTTTTATTAAAAATTTATTTAATAAACTCTGATACACAAGATACACTAACTAAAAATTACTTTATAATAAATTATTTTTCAATAATATTTCAAAATTTTTTCACAATACTAATTTTTTATAAAATTTTTAATTTTTTCTATCTATATACTTTAACCCCCATTAAAATAATAATATACTAAAATTTAAAAATTTTTTTATTATTTTTAATTTATTAATTTATTCCCTCAAATTAATTAATAAATTTAATATCTTTTCAATGTAAATGAAATACTTAATCAAGCTCTAATTTGTCTTTCTAGAAACACTTTCCAGTACCTCTACTTTGTTACGACTTATTTCAACTTATGTATAAACATAAATATAGATATATACATTATATGAAAGCGACGGGCAATATGTACATATTTCAATTTATAATCATTTTATTAAATTAAATAAAATTACATTTAAATCCACTTTCAATTAATTATTTCAAATTAAAATTCATTTAAATAATTTTATTGTAATCCATTATATTCTTAATTATAATCTGCATCTTGATCTGATTTAATTTTATATATATAAATTTTTAAATATTATTTTTATTAAAAAATATTTTTATAACAACGATATACAAAATTATAAACTAAGTAAATTTATTCGTGGATTATCAATTATTAAACAGATTCCTCTAAATGAACTAAAATACCGCCAAATTATTTAAGTTTCAATGAATAATCATATACTATTTTAGTATTTTAAATTTAAAATTTTAATAATAGGGTATCTAATCCTAGTTTTTAGTAAATTTTACCAAATCATAAAAATTTTATAATATTATATTAAATTAAAATTTCACCTAATAATCTAAAATTTAAACTATTTAATTAATTATTAATTAATCACTAATAAAATTTAATTTAATTTTTGTTTAACCGCAACTGCTGGCACAAAATTAGTTATTAATTTAAATATTACTAAATCTTAATTTCTTAAATAATTTAATATTAATTACTACAATAATAATTAATTCATTATTAAAATAAATTTTAAAATTAATACCAAAATTTATATGTAAAATAAATTTTTAAATAAATTCTATAAACTATAAACATTTATTTATATATATTATTTCTAATATAGATTTTTTTTTTTTTTTTTTATATTTAAATATTTAATATAATAAAAATTTTTATATTAAATGTTTAATATTAATTATTAAACAATTAATAATTTCTCTTTTTTTCTTTTTATAATATTAATATTAAAACCTAAATTGCTATATAAACAATTATAATTTATTAAATTATAAAAAATTAATATAATTAATATTAATTTTTTCAATAATTTAATGTATTATATATATATATTAATAAATTAAATATTTAATATATATATATATATAATTAATTAAATTTAAATTTAATTAATTATATAAACCATTTCTAATAATTTTACAATAAATAAAAAAAAAAA